GAGCCAGGCCAACTACGCCAATAGCACTCATCCATAAACCGGTGACGGGTACAAATAGCATAAAGAAATGTAACCAACGTTTATTGGAAAAAGCAACACCAAAGATTTGGGACCAAAAGCGGTTAGCAGTGACCATTGAATAAGTTTCTTCCGCTTGAGTTGGGTTAAAAGCTCGGAAGGTATTTGCACCATCACCATCTTCGAATAGAGTGTTTTCTACAGTAGCCCCATGAATAGCGCATAGCAGAGCGGCACCTAATACTCCGGCAACTCCCATCATATGAAAGGGGTTCAACGTCCAATTATGAAATCCTTGGAAGAAAAGGATGAATCGAAATATAGCTGCTACGCCAAAACTCGGTGCAAAGAACCAACCAGATTGTCCCAGTGGATAAATAAGGAATACGGAAACAAAAACTGCGATTGGACCAGAGAATGAAATTGCATTATAAGGCCGCAATTGAACAGACCGAGCAAGTTCAAATTGACGTAACATGAAACCGATTAGTGCAAAAGCCCCATGGAGAGCGACAAAAGTCCACAGACCGCCTAATTGACACCAACGAGTAAAATCTCCTTGTGCTTCCGGTCCCCATAGTAGCAACAAAGAGTGTGCTAAACTATTGGCAGGGGTGGAAACTGCCGCCGTTAAGAAATTGCAACCTTCCAAATAGGAACTAGCCAATCCATGGGTATACCAAGAAGTTACAAAAGTAGTCCCTGTAAACCAACCCCCTAAAGCGAAATAAGCACAAGGAAAGAGCAATAGGCCGGACCATCCTACAAAAACGAAACGGTCCCTTCGTAACCAGTCGTCCATAATATCAAATAGATCATTTTCTTCTTTAGTAACTCTACCAAGGGCTATAGTCATAGTGATCCTCCTATTCAATTACTTCAACCATTTCCGAGCACCTCTTATTACTTCCAAGGCATATGATAGTTTGATTATCTGTGGACGATTTCTTTCTCGTTCAATGCCCTTTTTCAATGGTCTCGAAGATAGAAATTTTGCATTTTTATCTATGGGGTCACAACCGAAGTCGTGGTAAATCCATGAATTTCATTAAATTCATTTTTCTTAATACTATAGAAATTAGAAATAAAGAAATAAACATTTGAATTCAGCATTATTCTATGATTCCTATTTCAAAGCCTATCTTTTAAGGGAAAAAGAACCTCTCTTTTCTCATTCGCTCTCTATTGCATGGGTGGGAGAACAAAAATAGGATTCTGAAAAAAAAAAGAAAGATATTGAAAAGAAAAATGGACTTTCGAAATCCATTTTTATGTGTAACGGAAAAGAGTTGTGATTTCTTCTTATTCCTATAGAACGTCTCGTAACAAGAATATGAAATCGTAAATAGCGAAAAATTCTTGCCTTGCACGGTCTAAGTCTAAGGAAATACAAAAAATCTGCTTATACAACAATTTCATCCACATCGAATTTATATATCAGAATAGCGGATAGAGGCATCATTCAAGGGGTCAGGTCCACTTACTTTATTTTTCTTTCTAATTTTATGGTGGGTTTGATAAGAATTTTTTCTATAACCTGCTTGTTTTATTCTAACAATTCCTATACGGAAATGCCCGCTGAAGAAAAAATGGATCTGATTGTCTCTCAGCCTATGTCGAATTTTAGAAAAAAGAAACAAGAATTTTCTCCTTTTTTTTATTAACATTAAGAAAAAAGAATATAACTAAAATGGAATTGGCAATATAATTTTGATGCACTTTTGAAATGAAAATAAGGAAGGATTTTTTGTAATCGTTATTTCTTGCCTCTGTCATATCACGAAAACCTTTTGATTTGGAACGGGGAGAGATGGCTGAGTGGACTAAAGCGGCGGATTGCTAATCCGTTGTACAATTTTTTTGTACCGAGGGTTCGAATCCCTCTCTTTCCGCCCCCTCGGATCGTTTGGGACTTTCGAATTGTAAGGAATTCTAACCCCCGGATTTTTTCATAGATAAATGTACGAAATAAATTCAATTTGTAAGAAAAAATTCCCAAAAATTTTGGATTTTTACTCCTCACGTCCAGGATTACGTCCCGGGTCATTAGATAAGAATCCAAAGATAAAGAGGGAAACAAAGAATATCACTACTGTATAAACAAAGAGTTTGAGAGTAAGCATTACATAATCTCCAAGATTTTTTTTTAAGGAATAGATTACCCGTTTTTTCTTACCGCACAGATCCACTAGGATGGTTTTTTTTTATTTTGACACCTAAAAAATGCAAAAATCAATTCTTAAAAAAAAATTGCAAGAATTGCTTTATAATAAGCAGTCTTATCAATATCAAAAATTCGTTTAAGTATTGTGTGGGTACCTAAAGGTACCTGCTCAACGTAGGTGCAGGGGGTAGAAAGGCTGATCCAAATTTATTGTTGCAGCTATACATTCAATGTAGAAGAATTTGAATTTTAGAATCGAAAGTTCATAATAGAAGACTTCTCGGCTTTTTCATTTTTTTGTAATGAATACATCATGCAATTTGACAGACAGAACAGAATAGTAAAGATTTCATCGAAAACTTACAGCAGCTTGCCAAACAAACGCTAATAGAAAAAAGAATACAGGTATGACAGGCATAACATCCACGATTGGGTTGAAAATGGCATAAGCTTCGGGTAATTTAGCTAAGAAAAAACTAGTCGGATAAAGACCAGAATTAAAACAGATAGAGGTTAAACTAAGTATATTAGGCATAACAAGCATTTCGTTCTTGTAGAGTAGATAATTGGATTTTGATTGAGTTATTTTTTTTAAGGGAAAAAGGAAAAGAAAAGGTGGATTCAAAATCCTTTTTTCTTCGGACTTTCCCAAACACAAAATACCTCCTTGTATTCGCATTCTCAAATGAGAATGGAAGAAATTCGACTTTCATATAATATCTTAATAGAATTTCATGTAATGATCAATGCATTTTTTGGATTCTATATTATCCGCATGTTTAGAATCCTAGCAAGAAAATATTCCTCATTTTTTAGGTAATTGAAGCGGGATTGACGAATAATATATAATAAAACTACAGTTTATTAGTGTCCCATAAAAGAAATGGGGCGTGGCCAAGTGGTAAGGCAGCGGGTTTTGGTCCCGTTATTCGGAGGTTCGAATCCTTCCGTCCCAGATTTTTTTTTTCATGAAACGAAAGATAGAATCGTATTGTGCCCTGCACGACACAAAAGCTTACTAAAGAGAATAATTAGTTCTTATGAACTCTTAGATTAGATGTATTTCTAAGGATTCTTTTTCTTTCTCAGAAAACAAAATCAAGTGTCAAGTCCAGTCAAATTGAATATCTTTATTCATTAAAAATTTTGGTCTGTCAGACACATTCAGGATATGCTCCTACTACTCATTACTCATATGTGTATGTGTTTTGAATATGTGTTTTGAAATTGGAACTTTTTAGATAAACTTTATGTTCCATATCCATGAAGTGGGAATTCTTATAGGATACCTTTATTTGACACCTAATGTGAAGAAAAGGGGGTTTCTATTCTACGGATAGAGAATAGATTTTTCTATTTTAGGCATTATCTGATTTGGAAATATCCATTTCCAAATCAATGGAATGTGAGAATTAGAGATAAATTCATATATTCTGTCTACTCGACTTTGGAATTGATTAAAAAACAAAAATTTATGAGGGAAAATACTGTATAAAAAATCAGACCTATCCCTTTATGATACAGATAGATTTTTGTTTTGTTGTTTTATTAGTAAAAAAGAAAGGCGCTTCTTTGGTTAAGTGAAAACGATTTCGATTTGTGATTCTTTAAATATCCAGAATGATCCATTCCGGGAAGGATAAGGTAAGAACTGTTCGTTGGATAGAATAGAATGGATTCAAAAAAAATAATACTTTTTTTATTTTTACTTTTGAGTTCTTTCTGTTACCTAAAAGAAAGAATGCTATAAGTAAAAAGCAAAGACCTTAATTTTACTTTACACTAATTTTTTTACTTTATTTTTTCTTTCTTTTGTTACTCCTGCTATTCCAGTCGAAGAACTATGAAAAGTTTATAACTAGCAAAAAACTGCTAATCTTTTTATTGGCATAGTTTATTTGTTGGAGAAGAGTTGATTCTTCTCATTTCAGGATCGATCATCTCAATTCCTCTGTTGAGGATGGAAATTCAATAATAAATAAGTCTTAAGCAAACTATTTTATTCTTCTTTTTCAAACTATGTTTCATTCATATGATAGAATATAGGTTTAAAAAAATTGGCTCCTTGCAGAGTCTTCCCCGATAAATACTTACTTTCTTTTATCCATATTTCTCCATAGATAGCAAGTTTGAATTAGTATACAAAACCAATGACTATTCATGATTCCATCCATATTGGATCAATTCTCGATACCACTTTGCAATGAAATTAGAGGAATGTTATGGTAAAACTTCGTTTAAAACGATGTGGTAGAAAGCAACGTGCGACTTGAAGGAGATGATCGATTGTGGATTTTGCTATCCACCATTTTCCATAGTAATGAAAATGCTCTTGGCTCGACATAGTCTGTTCTATTTGTCCTGAACCGAATTTGCGCTGGGTTGGTTGTAAGTAAATAGTACACGATGGAGCTCGAGAAGACAGAATAGAATTGATTTTTTATCAAGGGAAAGAATCTAGGGTTAGTGAAAACTAATAAATTAGGCCAACTTTGTCAGTCTATCCTTAATATAGAAATTAAATTGAAAGGTTAAAATAAGAAAAAGTATAATTTTGGAAGATTGGAAAACTTTTTTTAGATTAAAAGTCTATCAGAATCAATCGTTCATATTCGATTTCTCTAGAAGAGGAAAATGCTTTATTGAAGGAAATAAGAAAAAAAGAAAGGGTATGTTGCTACTCTTTTGAAAGAAAAAAGAATAGGAATTCCCGAAGTAATGTCTAAACCCAAGGATTTCACAAATCAAAGATAAAGGATTCCGGAACAAGTAAACATAATTTTCAACCATCTCAACAATAGAATTAGATCAGAATAAGGAATAAAAGTAAATTTGTTCGAGATGAAATAAAGAAAAGAGTTTAGAGACGACTCAAAAAAATTTGGAAGGATTTCTCTTTTGAATTCTGTCAGTCAAAATTAGCCAACTTGAGTCATGAGTATAAATGAAATTTGTTTTTTAGGAAATTAATCCAAGTTATAGTCTAATTACTTGGATTATAGATAGAAATTCGAATCATTTTCTCGAGCCGTATGAGGAGAAAACCTCCTATACGTTTCTAGGGGGGGCATTGTTTATCTACATCTATCCCAATAAGCTGTCTATCGAATCGTTGCAATTGATGTTCGATCTCGAAGAGAAGGAAGAGATCTTCAAAAAGTTGGTTTTTATGATCCGATAAAGAATCAAACTTGTTTAAATGTTCCAGCTATTATCTATTTCCTTGAAAAAGGTGCTCAACCTACAAGAACTGTTTATGATATTTTAAGGAAAGCAGAATTCTTTAAAGATAAAGAAAGAACTTTGAGTTAATCGAAGAACTAAATAAATAAAAAATAAAAAAGGTAGGGGAGGGTCATTAATATCCCTTAATTATTTAGACACAATTTGTCTCTTTTTTAGTCCTATTTTTTGCTGCATTTATGTCTGTCGTGCCAATCCAACAAAAGCCTTTATTTAATTTCCTTATTTGTATTTAATTGGTTTTCTTACCATTGTATTTCTATTGACAAAGGTCTATTGAACAAATAGAATTTGTAGCTAGATAGGTCTCTTTATCGTCACTGCATATTAGGTATTTCTGTCTACACTTTGCTCAAATGATAGGGTTGCCCCCCCCGCTTGCATGTACTTTCATATAATATTTTTCTATTTAAATTAAATGCTAAAATAAAAAAAAATAATTTTGCTATTATGATTGGGGCCACTCCTTTTTTAATCTTAGTGAAATTTAACCGATCTGTTTATTTTGGTATTTAAGTGTTTTTAATGGGTAATAAAATCTTTCTTTTGATGTCTTGCTAATTCAATGTTTTGCCAGGAGCGTTCGGTGTAATTTCATCGATTTTTGGATTTCGATCGTATCTAAGATCCTATTTTATCTGGGTTGCTAACTCAATGGTAGAGTACTCGGCTTTTAAGTGCGACTATGATCTTTTACACATTTGGATGAAGCAATAAATTCGTCCAGACTCTTGGTAGAGTCTAGAAGACCACGACTGATCCTCAAAGGTAATGAATGGAAAAAATAGCATGTCGTAATAAAATCAATTTCTTTTTTTTTATTATTAAAAAAATTCCGATTTTCTGGGTCTAATGAATAAATGGATAGAGCCTGGCTCTAATTCTGGTAAAATAAAAAGCAACGAGCTTAACTTCTTAATTGAAATGATTTCCCGATCTAATTAGACGTTAAAAATAGATTAGTGCCTAATGCGGGAAAAGGTTGGGTTTTCCTATCGGCGGACCCCTTAATTTTTTTTTAGGAATCCTAATTATTCTTGATTCTAGATTGAAAAGGAATGTTATGAATTGAATGTGTAAAAGAAGCAGTATATTGATAAAGAGACTGTATTCCAAAGTCAAAAGAGCGATTGGCCTGCAAAAATAAAAGATTTGTTCTTTTTTGTAATTAGAACAAACCTAAACTAATTAGGTAGAAAAGGAGCAGAAAAAGATTTATGGATTAGACTCCCTTTCTTTTCAGGGTTTGTTTTAAAAAATGTAACACCCTGTTCTGACCATATTGCACTATGTATGATCATTTGATAAATCGAGAAATGCTTTTTTTCTCTGATTCAAGTAGAAATACAAATGGCAAAATTCGAAGGGTATTCAGAAAAACAGAAATCTCGTCAACAATACTTCGTTTACCCACTTCTCTTTCAGGAATATATTTATGCATTTGCCCACGATTATGTATTAAATGGTTCCGAACCTGTGGAAATTCTTGGTTGTAATAACAAGAAATTTAGTTCACTACTTGTGAAACGTTTAATTATTCGAATGTATCAGCAGAATTTTTGGATTAATTCGGTTAATCATCCTAACCAAGATCGATTGTTGGATCACAGCAATCATTTTTATTCTGAGTTTTATTCTCAGATTCTATCTGAGGGGTTTGCAATCGTTGTAGAAATCCCATTCTCGCTAGGACAACTATCTTGTCCGGAAAAAAAAGAAATACCAAAGTTTCTAAATTTACGATCTATTCATTCCATATTTCCCTTTTTAGAAGACAAATTTTTGCATTTACATTATCTATCATATATAGAAATACCCTATCCTATCCATTTTGAAATCTTGGTTCAACTCCTTAAATACCGGATCCAAGATGTTCCATCTTTGCATTTATTGCGATTCTTTCTCAACTATTATTCGAATTGGAATAGTCTTATTACTTCAATGAAATCCATTTTTATTTTGAAAAAAGAAAATAAAAGACTATCTCGATTCCTATATAACTCTTATGTATCGGAATATGAATTTTTCCTGTTGTTTCTTCGTAAACAATCCTCTTGCTTACGATTAACATCTTC